ATTAATGTAAAAGAACCGTGTGATTTTTAAAAGCGTTCACTGTATAATGCAATGAAAGAAAAAAAAAAATGAAGTGAATTATAATCAGATACATCTAAAGTTTTTTCGAACCATTTGAATCAAGTAGTGATTCAAATGGTTCGAAAAAACTTGCACAAACCTTCTTTAATATAATATACGGGACGATGTTCCTATGTATTCTTCAGGCCCTTTCTTCAATTAGTTGTTAATGTGAATGAACCATAACTATGTAGTCCTATTCCTAATAGATTGACCCCAAAATAGCATATCCAAATTATAAGAAATCCTATAGAAGCCACAATTGCCGAATCCACACCCTGAAAGCTCTGATTTGTTCTACTATGTAAATAAATCGCGAATATGGTCCAAGTAATAAATGCCCAAGTTTCCTTGGGGTCCCAATTCCAATAAGACCCCCATGCCTCATTAGCCCATACTGCTCCCGAAAGAATACCTATGGTTAAAAAAGTAAACCCTAAACTAATGACACGATAACTCCACTGATCTAATTGTTGGGTTAATTGATACCTGTGATAATTTATAAATGAAAGAAAAGAAGTGTTTTGTAAAACACTTCTTTTTTCATTCACAAAGGAAAATGACCCAATTAAGAAATGATTGCTTTTGCGAGGAATATCTAGGTTTTTTCGAAATGTAATGACTAAAAGAGCTACGGATAATAACGATCCACATAAAAGAGCTGCATAACTCAATAACATCATACTTACGTGCATCATTAACCACTGGGATTGTAGAGCAGGGACTAATATTGCAGATTGATGCATTTCGGTTGAAAGACCCGAAGTGGCAAAGCCTTGGGTAAAAATAGCACTTGGCGCGGTTATTGCGCTTAAATAACTTTTCTGATTCCGTCTTTTAGGAAACATATGAATAATGGAGAAACTCCATGAAAGAAACATTAAAGATTCATATAAATCGCTTAACGGCAAATGTCTCGAATAAATCCAACGAGTAACTAATAATCCAGTTATACAGAAAAAGGTAGCCATCATGGCTTTTTCTGACAAATCAAATAGTACTACGGTTTCATGGACTAATAAGGTCATCAAATGAATCGTAATAACAATTGAAATGATAGAAAAAGAGATGTGAGTTAATATATGTTCTAAAGTGGCAAATATCATAATTTTTTTTAGGGGGGTATCCCCAATTACGGAATGGAAATCCGGAATTGAATTCATTATAGGATCTATTGTGCCTTTTTTAGAAGATGCCGCCACTCGGACTCGAACCGAGATGCTCTAGCACTGCTTCCTAAGAGCAGCGTGTCTACCAATTTCACCATGGCGGCTTCATCGAAATAATCATAGTCCATATGATGTTCAATCGTCGAGATTGAGGGATTTAATGCAATCTATTTTAGGAAATGTTAGAATCGATGAATAAAGATCCGTTCAAATAAATATTTAAACGCTCAATAATCCTTAGTCTCATGGCAGGGGGTCATTTTAAACAGCGGGCTTTTCCGTATTATAAGTTCTTCTGGAATAGTTGGAACTAGACGGTTATGCCCTGAGTCCGGGTATAGAACTAAGAATTTTTTTTTTCTCCTTTTTTGACGATTCATTTCTCATTTATCTGATTTGATAGATCCGAAATGAAAAAGATTCATTTTTCAATGAACAAAATAAAACAATATTTTTTATATATCACAACTTCATCACTACATCCAAAAGATTTCTATAAATATTTGGATAGTTTGGTATCAAAGATGTATTAATGATTGGGATCTTCATTGTATACATAACATAATTTGTGTGAGGATTTACCAAACCCATTAGGTATTGGACCGGGCATATCGTATAACAAAAGAGTTTCAATCTTTATCGGAATTCTACTGTATGTACTTTAACTTAGAAAACTTAGAAAATAAAATTTAAACTGATAAGATCTTTTTATATATAGAATTGAAATCTAATATTAATAGATAAAATAATTTAGATATTAGATCTAGATATATCGATTGATCGATCCTCCAGCTCAAACATGGGATAGGATCTATTGGGGTTGGATTACGTAAGATTGACTCATTCTTTAGTACATAAATATCGATCTAAATGGGATCCTGGCAGTTTTATTATTTTTTTTTTTTTTTTTTTTATCTGTTCGAAACAAGAGGGAGTCCTTGTAGACATGTAGTGATTCAGAGAGCTACAAATCAAAGTTTTAAAATGTATATTTTAATCAATTAGTTTCAATAATCCATTGACTTTGACTATGAATCTTATCCCCGCCTTACTTTGGAACAAAAAGGGGGGCTCTAACCTCGTTCATACTTGTTTCAGATTTTCCAAAAATCTTAATGATGTATAACTATTGGAGATACATAATCCAATAAGCCAATCCCTTCCTAAGAAAAAAAAAATAAGAGTTTTGTTATTGTGAAAAATGAATCGATGGGGAAAGTTACAACCCCCATCTCGCGAATTATAAAAACCAATCAATGAAAGGTGAAACCTTGTATTTTGTGTCTAACTACTTCTTTCTTTTTTTTTTTTCAAACAAAAAAAGAAATCATTTTTAGAACCTAGTATACAGAATAATTCGTATTCTACATACCACAACAGCTAGTTCTATCTCATATTGATGAGTTCAAAACATTAGTTAATGTGAATTCTTCATCTTATAAATTTAATCATCCAATTCATCGAGTCATGCTGATTCAGATTCAGATCATTCCAAGGCTTTATTACTTGTTTGTCGCACAAAAAAACTTTTGGAATGCCCGGTAGAAATAGATTTAGCTAAAGATAAAGCTTTTGCCGCGGCCTGATATCCCCTTCTTTTCCAAATATTTCTACGAATATGCTTTTTTGACAGAGAAGTACGTTTCTTTGGAACCGCCATTTCAAAATAAAAGGGTCACTCATTTTTATAGTTGGACGTGAAAGACATTTATTGTTCAATTCAAAATAGATTGTTCTTTCTATTAACTATTCATTATCTATCTTTATTCCATAGCCGATACTTATGCTTACTTCACTTCATAACATAGAAAAGTATGGATACAGATAGATGAGCATCGCATATGGTATCATTAAGGATAAAAAAAGAAATGAAATAGAAGAAAAAAGAAAAAACGATGTGATTTTCAAGGGAATTTTTTTTTTTTCACATTTCCATTACATCCAATGTTCGAAGAAAGAATAATTTGTACTGATTGGGGGCTTCATATCTTTATTCAATCTATGTCTACGGGCGGGATCTACTACCGTTGAATCGGATGCCATTGATAAGAATCAAAAAGGTTCCAATTCATATCTCAGTCTATTTATATAATATATATATATATTATAAATGTTACATTTATAAAATCGAAAAGCTTAAGAACCCTTTCCTAATTTAGGAAACCAACAATGAATGTAACCTTTTTCTATTAATTGATCAAGCTCGGAGATAGAGTCCACATAATGAAAATGGAAATTAAATCAAAGTAGTTAATCCGTTAAACAATACATTACTTGATAAAATAAAGGGAATTTGAGTCATTTCTCATTTTAGTTCTATGCGAAGTGACAAGTATTCTAGGATTTTTCATAAACACATAAACATAAGTTTGTTTTATTGGACTCGAAGCCAATCAATTCAAGAATTAGTTAATGACTCCGAAGAAACTAAATAAAAACTAGGTTTATTGGATCGAGTTATTGGCAGATCCTATGATACATATCAGAATAAAGTACTTGAATTTTTGGTATCATTCTTTTTCCTTACTATATTGATATAAATATGGATAGAAATCACCGTATCGTATGTATATAGTAGAATAATGGAAAATCTCATATTTTTTATCTTAATAAATATCTTCGTTAATAACTAGGTAGTAGCTTTTAACTAGTAACTTGGTTATTTGAAGAATTGTAACTTTTTCAGTTGAATTTTTTTTTTTTTTATTTATTTTAGTATTGCTCCTTCCGGAAGAAATAAGGGCTGGTGAATGGGAAACAATTAATAAGAATAAAAAAAGAAAGCTTGATTTTCTTATGGAACATACATATCAATATGCATGGATCATACCTTTCGCTCTACTTCCAGTTACTATGTCAATAGGGTTGGGACTTCTGCTTGTTCCGACCGCAACAAAAAATCTGCGTCGTATGTGGACTTTTCCTAGTGTTTCATTGCTAAGTATAGTTATGGTTTTTTCGTCCGATCTGTCTATTCAACAGATAAATGGCAGTTCTATCTATCAACATCTATGGTCTTGGACCATCAATACTGATTTTTCCTTAGAGTTCGGCTACTTGATCGATCCACTTACTTCTATTATGTCAATACTAATCACTACGGTTGGAATCATGGTTCTTATTTATAGTGACAATTATATGTCTCATGATCAAGGATATTTGAGATTTTTTGCTTATATGAGTTTTTTCAATACTTCCATGTTGGGATTAGTTACTAGTTCCAATTTGATACAAATTCATCTTTTTTGGGAACTAGTGGGAATGTGTTCGTATTTATTAATAGGTTTTTGGTTCACACGACCGGCTGCCGCAAATGCTTGTCAAAAAGCGTTTGTAACTAATCGTGTAGGGGATTTTGGGTTATTGTTAGGAATCTTAGGTTTTTATTGGATAACAGGGAGTTTCGAATTTCGAGATTTGTTCGAAATCTTCAATAACCTGATCCGTAATAATGGGGTCAACTCTTTATTTGCTACTCTGTGTGCCTCCCTATTATTCGTCGGTGCAGTTGCTAAATCCGCACAATTTCCCCTTCATGTATGGTTACCTGATGCCATGGAGGGGCCTACTCCTATTTCGGCTCTTATCCATGCTGCTACTATGGTAGCAGCAGGCATTTTTCTTGTCGCTCGATTTCTTCCGCTTTTCACAGTCATACCTTACATAATGAATCTCATTTCTTTGATAGGTGTAATAACGGTACTATTAGGAGCTACTTTAGCTCTTGCTCAAAGAGACATTAAGAGAAGTTTAGCCTATTCTACAATGTCT